TGCATTTATTGCTACTGCACTGTTCATTCTAGTTCCTACTGCCTTTTTACTTATCATATATGTAAAAACCATAAGTCAAAATAATTAATTTGAATGAAACTTGACTTCTTATTCTTAGCTCTTAATTAATGATTGAATAAATAAAAAATGAATAAATAAAAGCTTCGTCTTTTGATTTTTAATGAAATGAGCGAACGACAATCAGCAATATTCTATGAGATCTGATAGTATGGTAGAAAGAAAGATTAATATATTTCTTTCTACCATACTATACTATACTATATAACTTTTTTAGTTTTAGTGAAGTATAGAAAGTCGGCTTCTATCGATTAATATAGATCAATCAAAATATTGATCTTCATATATCCTATATGGAATATGAATTAGGTATATGTAATCTTAATATTACCCTATTCTAATTCTTTGTTTCATCCATTTGATTTGGATTGATTGATTCCAATCAAGCTCAAAAAAGCAAAAGACAACTCTTAGTCTTACCATTCGAATTCCAGGGTTTCTTTTTTGAGTTCAAATATGAACTATGAATCCTGATATACATCCAAAGAATAAAATCAATGAAGTAAAAAGCAATATGGGTATATATAACACCTAGTCATTTTTTTGACATTATGAAGAAGTAATTGGTTACACCACTAACCAAAAATTCAAGGAGTTCCACGGGAACGGAACTTATTCGGATTTAGAAAAGGAGTCGTAAAAATGATTGAACATCAAAAGTACGTATCCATTTCTTTTCAAAAAAGTACTCCTTTCTTTTTCAAAAAGAAGCATTTAAAAGAAATAAAAGGGAATCCGCTCTTACTCATTGTCGATATATGTGGTAAAATTTGGTTGGTTTATGAATTTAGTAAGAATTCGTTTGGAATCTCTTTCTGTATACTCTTTACTCTCGGAATACGAGCAGAGCAGGAGAATCCGTTGAAATATCTGTTTGATTGAAAAAAGAGTATTAGTCATATAGTACATTAATTACTATACCAGACCAGAATACAATAGAACTTTGAAATAAAGATGTTTGAATTAAATAAACAAATGTAATAATTTAAAGCGCTTTACAGAACTATCTAGAAAACAATTGAGAAAGTTTGATTCATCACTTTAATTAGTAGTACTTAGAGTCCACTTCGTCCCCACACTACGAGTGAAAGGGAAAATGTAAAGATTACCATTAAAGCAGCCCAAGCAAGACTTACTATATCCATGTGAATGATGTCCCCTATTTCGCTAAATATGAAGGAATTAGTCCATTATTGTTCACTAATAATAGTGGATCAATAGTGAACAGTCAAAAAGGATTCTGACCGAAGACTCTTGAGAAATCAATACACTAAATACACTTCGAATAAGTTTTTATATGATTTTTCTAGTAGAAACAGGAAACATTAAGCCTACACAAAATAGGCCTTGCCATTCGTGGAAGTAGTAAGGGAATGTTATTAATTGAACACATAGATAATAAAATCTATTGTTTCTTTTGTTGACCTTCATAAGTAAAAGACATAAACAATATGGAATGAAGATCAATCATTCCTCCCTATCTTTCCTATTTGATTTCATTTTTACTATCCCCCGATTGGTTCAAGAGTGACAATCGGGCGATAGCCTATTTCATTCTTGGCTATAGGTTAGTGAAAAAAGAAAGACTTTTTTCACTTTTTTCTAAAAAAGCCACGTAACCGTTCAATCTAATATTGATTAAATGCCTGCGCATTTATAGGCTTTCATGAGTCTGTATCCAAAGTATTTTCCTGCTCTTTTCACACCCACTAATTAGCTTGCCTGTCCGGCTTAGAGATCGAGAAGATCCAGTCCGTAGACACTCCATTGTATTGGAAGGACTTCAAAATTCTTTTCCACTAGAATCTTGACGCAAGGATTTCCATCCTTTTGAGTTTTGAGAAGCGACAGATGCTTAGAATAAAGCAAGTAGCAACAGTTCTTTTACGTCTGTGATAGAATAATCCATTGAGTTATATATTGGCCGAACATAATAAGGAATTTTGAGTCTTGTGTTGATCAGGCGACACCCGGATTTGAACTGGGGAAAAAGGATTTGCAGTCCCCCGCCTTACCACTCGGCCATGTCGCCAAAATGATATAAACTAGACTAAAACTTTTCCCCTCTGGAAGATTACTAAACTTCTTTTTTTATTGTACTTGCTCCTTGAATTCCATTTTTTCTTAATATCTTTCCTAAAAGAATTCTTTTTTTTGATTGGATTTATCCCTTCAATTAATTGTTTAATTGTATAGTATCTCCAAAGACACAATGCCTAAAAAAAACCTCCTCTCTTATTTCTATTGAAATGAAAAATGAAGTTTTTTTTTCACAAACCAACAACTCAGGACAAATTGAACCATTAACTAGAAAATCTTAATTATTTACTTATTCTTGGATTTGAATCGAATTTTTTACTTAATAAGATAAGAAAAGAAAAATGGATACAGAACTAATTGATATTGATTCTTTTCAATAAAA